GATGTTAATCGTAAGCAAGAAGATTGTTTACGAAGAAACAACAAGAAAAATTCATATTCTGATATATAAGAGTTATATAGGAATCGAGATAGTCTTTTATTTTCTTTTGAAAAAAGAAAAATGGATTTCATTGAAGTAATAAGACTATTCCAATTCGAATAATAGTTGAGAAAGAATCGCAATAAATGCAAAGATGGAACATCTTGGATCCGGTATTCAAGGAGTTGAACCAAGATTTCAAAATGGATAGGATAGGGTATTTCTATATGTGATAGATAATGTAAATGCAAAAATTTGTCTTCAAAAAAGGGAAATATCGAATGAATAGATCGTAAATTTTGAAACTTTGGTATTTCTTTTTCTTCCGGACAAGATAGTTGTCCTCGCGAGAATGGGATTTCTACAACGATTGCAAACCCCTCAGATAGAATCTGAGAATAAAACTCCGAATAAAAATGATTGCTGTGATACAATAATCGATCTTGGTTAGGATGATTAACCGAATTAATCCAAAAATTCTGCTGATACATTCGAATAATTAAACGTTTCACAAGTAGTGAACTAAATTTCTTATTATTACAACCAATAATTTCCACAGGTTCGGAACCATTTAATACATAATCATGGGCAAATGCATAAATATATTCCTGAAAGAGAAGTGGGTAAACAAAGTATTGTTGACGAGATTTCTGTTTTTCTGAATACCCTTCGAATTTTTCCATTTGAATTTCTACTTGAATCAGAGAAAAAAAGCATTTCTCGATTTATCAAATGATGATACATAGTGCAATATGGTCAGAACAGGGTGTTACATTTTTTAAAACAAACCCTGAAAAGAAAGGGAGTCTAATCCATAGATCTTTTTCTGCTCCTTTTCTATCTAATTAGTTTATGTTTGTTCTAATTAAAAAAAAAAAAGAACAAATCTTTTATTTTTGCAGGCCAATCGCTCTTTTGACTTTGGAATACAGTCTCTTTATCAATATACTGCTTCTTTTACACATTCAATCCATAATCAAGAATAATTAGGATTCCTAAAAAAAAAATAAATAAAAGGGTCTACCGACAGAAAAATCCAACCTTTCCCCGCATCGGGCACTAATCTATTTTTAACGTCTAATTAGATCGGGGAATCATTTCAATTAAGAAGTTAAGCTCGTTGCTTTTTATTTTACCAGAATTAGAGCCGGGCTCTATCCATTTATTCACTAGACCTAGAAAATCGGAATTTTTTTATTCAAAAAAAAAAAAGAAATTTATTTTATTACGACATGCTATTTTTTCCATTCATTACCTTTGAGGATCAGTCGTGGTCTTCTAGACTCTACCAAGAGTCTGGACGAATTTGTTGCTTCATCCAAATGTGTAAAAGATCATAGTCGCACTTAAAAGCCGAGTACTCTACCATTGAGTTAGCAACCCAGATAAAATAGGATCTTAGATACGATCGAAATCCAAAAATCGATAGAATTACACCAGACGCTCCTAGCAAAACATTGAATTAGCAAGACATCAAAAGAAAGATTTTATCACCCATTAAAAACACTCAAATACCAAAATAAACAGATCGGTTAAATTTCACTAAGGTTAAAAAAAAGGAGCGGCCCTAGTCATAATAGCAAAATTATTATTTTTTGGCATTTAAATAGAAAAATCTTATATGAAAGTACATGCAAGGAGGGGGCAACCCTATCATTTGAGCAAAGTGTAGACAGAAATACCTAATATGGGGTGACTATAAAGAGACCTATCTAGCTACAAATTCTAGCTGTTCAATAGATCTTTGTCAATAGAAATACAATTGTAAGAAAACCAATTAGATACAAATAAGGAAATTAAATAAGGGCTTTTGTTGGATTGGCGCGACATAAATGCAGCAAAAAAATAGGACTAAAAAAGAAGCAAATTGTGTCTAAATAATTAAGGGATATTAATGACCCTCCATTACTTTTTTATTTTTTATTCATTATAGTTCTTCAATTAACTCAAAGTTCTTTCTTTATCTTTACTTTAAAGAATTCTGCTTTCCTTAAAATATCATAAACAGTTCTTGTGGGTTGAGCACCTTTTTCAAGGAAATAGAGAATAGCTGGAACATTTAAACAAGTTTGATTCTTTATCGGATCATAAAAACCAACTTTTTGAAGATCTCTTCCTTGTCTTCGAGATCGAACATCAATTGCAACGATTCGATAGACAGCTTATTGGGATAGATGTAAATAAACAATGCCCCCCCTAGAAACGTATAGGAGGTTTTCTCCTCATACGGCTCGAGAAAATGATTTGAATTTCTATCTATAATACAAGTAGATAGAAATTAGACTATGACTTGCATTAATTTCCTTATAGAAGAAAAAACAAATTTCATTTATACTCATAACTCAAGTTGGCTAATTTTGACTGACAGAATTCAAAAGAGAAATCCTTCAAAAATTTTTGAGTCGTCTCTAAACTCTTTTCTTTATCTCATCTCGAACAAATTGACTTTTATTCCTTATTCTGATCTAATTCTATTGTTGAGATGGTTGAAAATTATGTTTACTTGTTCCGGAATCCTTTATCTTTGATTTGTGAAATCCTTGGGTTTAGACATTACTTCGGGAATTCCTATTCTTTTTTCTTTCAAAAGAGTAGCAACATACCCTTTCTTTTTTTCTTATTTCCTTCAATAAAGCATTTTCCTTTTTTAGAGAAATCGAATATGAACGATTGATTCTAATAGACTTTTAATCAAAAAAAAGTTTTCCAATCCTCCAAAATTATACTTTTTCTTATTTTAACCTTTCAATTTCTATATTAAGGATAGACTGACAAAGTTGGCCTAATTTATTAGTTTTCACTAACCCTAGATTCTTTCCCTTGATAAAAAAAAAATTCTGTCTTCTCGAGCTCCATCGTGTACTATTTACTTACAAACAACCCAGGGCAAATTTGGATTTGGTTCGGGACAAATAGAACAGACTATGTCGAGCCAAGAGCATTTTCATTACTGTGGAAAATGGTGGATAGCAAAATCCACAATCGATCATCTCCTTCAAGTCGCACGTTGCTTTCTACCACATCGTTTTAAACGAAGTTTTACCATAACATTCCTCTAATTTGATTGCAAGGTGGTATCGAGAATTGATCCAATATAGATGGAATCATGAATAGTCATTGGTTTTGTATACTAATTCAAACTTGCTATTTATGGTTCAAACTTGCTATCTATGGAGAAATATGGATAAAAGAAATAAATATTTAGCGGGGAAGACTCCGCAAGGATCTAATTTATTAAAACCCATATTCTATCATATGAATGAAACATAGTTTGAAAAGAGGAATAAAATAGTTTGCTTAAGACTTATTTATTATTGAATTTCCATGCTCAACAGAAAAATCGAGATGAGCAATCCTGAAATGAGAAGAATCAACTCTTCTCCAACAAATAAACTATGCCAATGAAAAGATTAGCATTTTTTTGTTACTTATAAACTTTTCATAGTTCTTCAACTGGAATAACAGAAGTAACAAAAGAAAGAAAAAATGAAGTAAAAAAAAATTAGTATAAAGTAAAATTAAGGTCTTTGCTTTTACTTATAGCATTCTTTCTTTTAGGTAATAGAAAGAACTAAAACTTTCAAACAATAAAAGTATGATTTTTTATACAGTGTTTTCCCTCATAAATTTTTGTTTTCAATCAATTCCAAAGTCGAGTAAACGGGATATATGAATTTATCTCTAATCCTCACATTCCATTGATTTAGAAAAGGATATTTGCAAATCAGATAATACCTAAAAGAGAAAAATCTAGTATCTATCCGTAGAATGGAAACCCCCTTTTCTTCACATTAGGTGTCAAGTGTATCCTGTAAGAATTCCCATTTCATGGATATGGAGCAGAAAGTTTATCTAACAAGTTCGAATTTCAAAACACATATTTAAAATACATACACATATGAGTAATGAGTAGTAGGAGCATATCCTGAATGTGTCTGACAGACCAAAATTTTTAATGAAAAAAAAAATATATATTCAATTTGACTGGACTTGACACTTTATTTTGTTTTCTGAGAAAGAAAAACAATCCTTAGAAATGCATCTAATCTAAGAGTTCATAAGAAATAATTACTCTCTTTAATAAGCTTTTGTGTCGTGCAGGACACAATACGATTCTATCTTTCGTTTCATGAAAAAAATCTGGGACGGAAGGGTTCGAACCTCCGAATAACGGGACCAAAACCCGCTGCCTTACCACTTGGCCACGCCCCATTTCGTTTTATACAACACTAATAAACAGTATTTTTATTATATATTATTCGTCAATCCCACTTCAATTCCCTAAAAAATGAGGGATATTTTCTTGCTAGGATTCTAAACATGCGGATAATATAGAATCCTAAAAATGCATTGATCATTACATGGAATTCTATTAAGATATTATATGAAAGTCGAATTTCTTCTATTCTCATTTGAGAATGCGAATACAAGGAGGTATTTTATGTTTGGGAAAGTCCGAAGAAAAAGGGGTTTTGAATCCACCTTTTCTTTTCCTTTTTCCCTTAAAAAAATAACTCAATCAAAATCCAATTATCTACTCTATAAGAACGAAATGCTTGTTATGCCTAATATACTTAGTTTAATCTCTATCTGTTTTAATTCTGGTCTTTATCCGACTAGTTTTTTCTTAGCCAAATTACCCGAAGCTTATGCCATTTTCAACCCAATCGTGGATGTTATGCCTGTCATACCTGTACTCTTTTTTCTATTAGCGTTTGTTTGGCAAGCTGCTGTAAGTTTTCGATGAAATCTTTACTATTCTGTTCTGTCTGCCAAATTGAATGATGTATTCATTCCAAAAAATGAAAAAATGTAGAAGAGCCGAGAAGTCTTATATTATGAACTTTCTATTCGAAAATTCAAATTCTTCTACATTGAATGTATAGCTGCAACAATAAATTTGGATAAGTCTTTCCACCCCCTGCACCTACGTTGAGCAGGTACCTTTAGGTACCCACACAAACAATACTTAAACCAATTTTGGATATTGATAAAACTGCTCATTATAAAGCAATTCTTGCAATTTTTTTTTTTAGAATTGATTTTTGCATTTTTTAGGTGTCAAAATAAAAAAAACCATCCTAGTGGATCTGTGCGGTAAGGAAAAACGGGTAATCTATTCCTTAAAAAAAAATCTTGGAGATTATGTAATGCTTACTCTCAAACTCTTTGTTTATACAGTAGTGATATTCTTTGTTTCCCTCTTTATCTTTGGATTCTTATCTAATGACCCAGGACGTAATCCTGGACGTGAGGAGTAAAAATCCAAAATTTTGGGGAATCTTTTCTTACAAATTGGATTTATTTCGTACATTTATCTATGATAAAATCCGGGGGTTAGAATTCCTTACAATTCGAAAGTCCCAAACGATCCGAGGGGGCGGAAAGAGAGGGATTCGAACCCTCGGTACAAAAAAATTGTACAACGGATTAGCAATCCGCCGCTTTAGTCCACTCAGCCATCTCTCCCCGTTCCAAATCGAAAGGTTTTCGTGATATGACAGAGGCAAGAAATAACGATTACAAAAAATCCTTACTTTTTTTCATTTCAAAAGTGCATAAAAATTATATTGCCAATTCCATTTTAGTTATATTCTTTTTTCTTAATGTTAATAAAAAAAAGGGGAAAATTCTTGTTTCTTCTTTCTAAAATTCGATATAGGCTGAGAGATAATCAGATATAGATATATTTTCTCTTCAACGGGCATTTCCGTATAGGACTTGTTAGAATAAAACCAGCAGGTTATAGAAAAAAAATTCTTATCAAACCCACCATAAAATTGGAAAGAAAGATAAAGTAAGTAGACCTGACCCCTTGAATGATGCCTCTATCCGCTATTCTGATATATAAATTCTATGTGGATGAAATTGTTATATAAGCGGATTTTTTGTATTTCCTTAGACTTAGACTGTGCAAGGGAAGAATTTTTCGCTATTTATATTTACGATTTCATATTCTTGTTACTAGACGTTCTATAGGAATAAGAAGAAATCACAACTCTTTTCCGTTACGCATAAAAATGGATTTCGAAAGTCAATTTTTCTTTTCAATATCTTTCTTTTTTTTCCTTAAAAGATAGGCTTTCAAATAGGAATCATAGAATAATGCTGAATTAAAATGTTTATTTCTTTATTTTTATAGTATAAGAAAAATGAATCAAATTCATGGATTTACCACGACTTCGGTCGTGACCCCATAGATAAAAATGCAAAATTTCTATCTTCGAGACCATTGAAAAAGGGCATTGAACGAGAAAGAAATCGTCCACAGATAATCAAACTATCATATGCCTTGGAAGTAATATGAGGTGCTCGGAAATGGTTGAAGTAATTGAATAGGAGGATCACTATGACTATAGCCCTTGGTAGAGTTACTAAAGAAGAAAATGATCTATTTGATATTATGGACGACTGGTTACGAAGAGACCGTTTCGTTTTTGTAGGATGGTCCGGCCTATTGCTCTTTCCTTGTGCTTATTTCGCTTTAGGGGGTTGGTTTACAGGGACTACTTTTGTAACTTCTTGGTATACCCATGGATTGGCTAGTTCCTATTTGGAAGGTTGCAATTTCTTAACGGCGGCGGTTTCCACCCCTGCCAATAGTTTAGCACACTCTTTGTTACTACTATGGGGACCGGAAGCACAAGGAGATTTTACTCGTTGGTGTCAATTAGGCGGTCTGTGGACTTTTGTCGCTCTCCATGGGGCTTTTGCACTAATAGGTTTCATGTTACGTCAATTTGAACTTGCTCGGTCTGTTCAATTGCGACCTTATAATGCAATTTCATTCTCTGGTCCAATCGCAGTTTTCGTTTCCGTATTCCTTATTTATCCACTGGGACAATCTGGTTGGTTCTTTGCACCGAGTTTTGGTGTAGCAGCTATATTTCGATTCATCCTTTTCTTCCAAGGATTTCATAATTGGACGTTGAACCCCTTTCATATGATGGGAGTTGCCGGAGTATTAGGTGCGGCTCTGCTATGCGCTATTCATGGGGCTACTGTAGAAAACACTCTATTTGAAGATGGTGATGGTGCAAATACCTTCCGAGCTTTTAACCCAACTCAAGCGGAAGAAACTTATTCAATGGTCACTGCTAACCGCTTTTGGTCCCAAATCTTTGGTGTTGCTTTTTCCAATAAACGTTGGTTACATTTCTTTATGCTATTTGTACCCGTCACCGGTTTATGGATGAGTGCTATTGGCGTAGTTGGCCTGGCTCTGAACCTACGTGCCTATGACTTCGTTTCCCAGGAAATCCGTGCAGCGGAAGATCCTGAATTTGAGACTTTCTACACCAAAAATATTCTTTTAAACGAGGGTATTCGTGCATGGATGGCAGCTCAGGATCAGCCTCATGAAAATCTTATATTCCCTGAGGAGGTTCTACCACGTGGAAACGCTCTTTAATGGAACTTTCGTTTTAGCTGGTCGTGACCAAGAAACCACCGGCTTTGCTT